AATTATATGTAATGATCAATAAATTAAGTTGAATTCTATATCTACACATACCAAAAACATAGAAAAATCCGAATACCAATCTAATCGATTCTATAGATATTTGGGCTAGAGTTGACAAACAAACAAAACCAGCAATATACTTTATTAGTATCGCATAGAAATCTAAATGGGGCGTGGCCAAGTGGTAAGGCAACGGGTTTTGGTCCCGCTATTCGGAGGTTCGAATCCTTCCGTCCCAGAACATATATATTCTCTGACAATATAGATTGCTTTTTTAACAATGTTCTGTTTAAAATCGAAATGTTAGCTGGAATGTGATTGTTGTTTCTGATTTTTTTCTTCGATGAATCGTTTTTTTTTTTCAAAAACTGAATCGAGATACGAAAGAATCCATATTCCCTATCTCATATTCTCTACCCCCTAAATTAGCCTAATTAGATTCAATTTTCTTTTTTGTAGATTTCTTTACTTTTCGCCAAGAGGGGGTTTTTGGTACTAATTCAATTCACTAAGTCTCTTAATTCTTAATCAATGAGGTAGGCTAAAATAGAAAAAAAGGGGCAAAAACTGGACTTAATCTGGGCTTGTTTGGCTTTGTGCCCAGACAGCTCGCATTTCGTAAAAATAAAAAAGACTAGGACATCCCCTTCTTTTGATTTATGCTGCATCAGTCCCATAGAATGGGGTAGATAGGAGTTAATCAGTGATGGGAAGGCGTTCATTTCAATATCTATAAACAGTGACAATTGCTCAGTCTATTTGATCGAATTGATAGATACGAAACCCTCCCCATTCTTTGGATTTTATCAATCAGATGAAAAAAAAAAAAAGACTTATCTTTTTTCCTAAGATGATCAAAAGTTATTTTTAACTATCAAATTTTCTTGGAATAATGATGTCGAGAGGGGAACTTTCGAAATTGATTCGAAATTTCGAAAGAGAAATAGTTTAAATCATTCCTTAGAAGCTGAATCTTTCTCTCCTATTAAGTCACGTGAAGATGCAGAATCAAAAAGAATTCGTTTATTCGTCTTATTTTATTTATATAAATAAATTATTTATTATATATATTTATTAATTAATATTATAATGTTAGACAATTTAATATTAGCGATGGGGTCTTACTAAGACTTCTTCAGAAAAATATTTATCCACCTATATCTATAGTATTATTTATATCTATAGACTATAGATATAGAAGATATAGAAAATACTTTAGATTATGGTGTTTATACATCAGCCCAACCAATGACTATTCATGATTCCATAATTGAATCAATTCCATACCGGTTCTTAGAGGAATGTTATGGTAAAACTTCGTTTGAAACGATGTGGTAGAAAGCAACGTGCGACTTGAAGGACACGATCCGTTGTGGATTTGTACATCCACCATTTTTTGTAGGAATGAAGGTGCTCTTAGCTCGACATCATGGGTTCTGTTTCACTAGAACCCCTCGTTTTTTGTTGTCTTGGAATGTAAATAGTCCATGATGGAGCTCGAGTAGAAAGTATTAATTTATTTCTCGGGGCAAGGGTCTAGGGTTAATGCCAATCAATAAAAAAATTGAAACAACTTCGTAAATATATCTTAGGTATGGAAATCGAAAGAATCCAATTCGAGCAAGTTTAAAATGAAAAAATTTATTGGAATTGATCAAGCTTTTTCGATCCAAAGTGTTTCACGAGGGAATCCATCATCTTGTAGGATTCTTTCATAAAAATCGCAAAAAGGGTATGTTGCTGCCATTTTGAAAGGATTAAAAAGCACCGAAGTAATGTCTAAACCCAATGATTTAAAATAAAACAAAGATAAAGGATCCCAGAACAAGGAAACACCTTTTTAATTGTCTTAATAACTGGATCAGACTGAAGAATCCGATTTTAAACGAGACAAACAAAAAAGGAGGAAAGACCGCTCAATAAATGAAAGTGCCGAAAGATTTTCCTTTGAACTGTTTGAAAGTTATCCAACTTGAGTTATGAGAGTATGAATGGTTTCTTTTTCATTTTAAGGAAGAACGAAGAAAAAAAGACTTAGATCTTTAATTGCTTTGATCATTTTATGGATCCAGTTGTCATTTCTTAGATAGAATTCCATACAGAGACAAAACTTCGAATCAATCATTTTTCTCGAGCCGTACGAGGAGAAAGCTTCCTATACGTTTCTAGGGGGGGTGTTGTTCATCTACATCTATCCCAATGAGCCGTCTATCGAATCGTTGCAATTGATGTTCGATCCCGAAGAGAAGGAAAAGATCTTCAGAAAGTGGGTTTTTATGATCCGATAAAGAATCAAACTTATTTAAATGTTCCTGCTATTTTATATTTCCTTGAAAAAGGGGCTCAACCTACAGAAACTGTTCAGGATATTTTAAAGAAGGCAGAGGTTTTTAAGGAACTTCGTCTTAATCAACCGAAATTCAATTAAGGAAATAAATTAAGGAAATACAAAAAAGGGGGTAGTGATTTGTATATAACTTTGTATGACTTTTCTCTTCTA